AATTCATAATTCTCTCAATGTTATTTTTTTTTTACTTTTTTATTATTGTCTGAATATTCAGAAACTAAGACCACTCTAATGCTCCTTTTCGCCACGCATAAACTGAACCAACAATTAGGATAAGCATGAAAATGAAAGCTTCTATAAATACGGATACCCCCAATACATCAAAACTCATTGCCCATGGATAAAGAAAAACGGTTTCAACATCAAAAACAACAAAAACTAGAGCAAACATATAATACCGGATTCGAAATTGTAACCAAGCATCGCCCATTGGTTCTATACCCGATTCATAACTAGAAAGTTTCTCTGGCCCTTTGTTAATCGGGGCTAAAACTGCGGAAATTAGAAATGCCAAAATAGGAATAACGCTTGATATTATTAGAAATGCCCAGAAAATATCATATTTGTAAAGCAGAAACATAGCCGAACTCCTATGAATGTGGAAAATAGACCAAATTTGTCGATTCAAATTGGAATTCATTGTCAAGTCATCGATAATTGGTTAATCAAAACAACAATTCCTTTTGATCGAACCGCATAGTTTCGTTTGTTTGTTGTGATGTTTCGTTTTAAGATTTCTCGATTGGAATCCTATTTTCATTACACTTCCTTCGATTTTATTTCAATATAGTATAAATCTCTTATACAAACAAAACAAACGAAACCCTTTTGCGTTCACCTCGCTTCGGACTTATCTAAATCAAAGGAATTCAAAAGAAAATTCTAATTTTTGTTTCGAATTTCGAATTCGAATCTTCGAAATTCAATCTGTTTTGATTCTATTCTATATATAGAATATTTTAGGTTTATGAATTATGTTTATTATTATTATTTGAGATTAGTATAGGGCTATACGGACTCGAACCGTAGACCTTCTCGGTAAAACAGATCGAACTAATTCTTATCAAAATGATTCGAACTCTTTCAAAGACCCAACATGCATTTTTTTTTTTGCATTGGGCTCTTTCATTAACTGATAGAAATATCAGTTAGTCTACCATATTTTTTCTTGACAGAAAAATAAAGAAATGGCTCCATGTGCTCTAATTCATTATTTGGATTCGGATATAGGAGCACTCCCAAAGTGTTTCAAAGAAGGGTTATCTTGACGTAGGTCTGCTTATGGCCTAGATCAACCTAAACTAAAAGGAGTCTCTATCATCCTGATTAAAGAATCACATATGAAACTTCATACGCCTTAAGATTCATAGAACGAAAAGAGAATTTTTGAGGTCCTTATACTCATTATGCCTAGCATTGAATAGACTAGGTATTCACCTTATCAATATCTCAAATCGATGACGGATTCGATTTTGGTTCCTAAAAGGGCACCCGAATCGGACCGAGCCATTTGTCAGGCTATTGTTCTCTTGTTTTGTTCCATACAAGCCACAGAGTCAGACATTGGTTTCTCAAAAAGATCAATTCCTTTGATTGCATGATGGACTCCCCTGAAAAACGTTGGCGCACGTGTAAACGAGGTGCTCTACCTAACTGAGCTATAGCCCTTACCCTTGTCCTTGTGAGACCTATTTTATCATATTATGTAGATAATTTCTTGTCAAGATGAATATTCCATGATCCCACACCATATCTCTTTGATCTTTTGGGTTGGTATTGCTTAGAAGTCCTATTGGATTTATACTCCATCGATGGGATGTCATGGATCTCTTTTTGTTTTTTGGTATAATGATAAATGACCTACTTAACTCAGTGGTTAGAGTATTGCTTTCATACGGCGGGAGTCATTGGTTCAAATCCAATAGTAGGTAGAAATTATTAGATACCACGGCCAATGGTATCTAATAAGTTTTTCTACTCACCTTCGTTTATTGATTTTGTATCTTTTCTATCCTATTCGATTTGATTTTCGAATTGAAACTTCAACCTTTTTCCTTCCATCAGAATCTTATTCCACTTGATTGAATTTAATTGGATTCAATTGGCAGAATAAAAATAGGGTGTATAAGCAGAAATTCTTTGGATTATTCTATTCGGGCGCACCAACTAGTTATCAAATCGCATTGATAACCTCTACTCGTGTCCTAGCTCGTCTGAGAGCTAGATTTGCCTCAATTGTTTGTCTCTTGCTTTCAGCTTTCCTCAAATTGGCTTCCGCTATTTCAAGAGTTTGCTGGGCTTCTTGGGGATCAATGTCACTACTCTTCTCCGCATCATTTACTAAAATAGTGATCTCATTATTCCCTATTCTAGCAAAACCACCCATCAGAGCCATCGTTACCCATTGGTCGTTAAAGCGGATTCTTAAAATACCTATATCTACAGCTGTGGCAATAGGCGCGTGATTTGGTAATACGCCTATTTGTCCACTATTAGTCGATAAAATGATTTCTTTCACTTCTGAATCCCAAACAATTCGATTCGGGGTCAGTACACAAAGATTTAAGGTCATTTCTTCAAATTACTCTCCATTTCTAAGTTTGTAGCCTTCGCAGTAACTTCATCGATGTTACCTACCAAATAAAAGGCCTGT